CAAAATCAATTGCTTCAGTGATGGTTGCTTCATCAAATCAAATATAGGTGGCAGGGTCAGACTTTGAGAAAGAGTCCACTGCTGTCCAGTCATAGTCAGTAGGAGCAGCTCCGGCTCAGCTCGATCAAATTTCCAAATCTCACTCTGGCCTTGTAGTACCTCGCTATCCTCTGTTGGTAAGTAGCCATTCTGAACTGAGCTTGCTTTCTTAACTCTTAAATTAGGTCGAGGTCCTCAACTCTTCCTCGTTGGAACCCACATTTTGAAAAGTTCTGTTAGGTTCTTAGTAGCAGTCGGCGACCTTTTCTTCTTTTACTTCACATAGCTTTTCGTCTCCTTGATAGCTGGAAGTTCTCCAAAAGTATGAAAAGCTGGAGGACTTTGTACCAGCCATTCCAGTGTGGTTGAATTTTGTTCAACAGCCCAAGGAATGTTCGCCTTTGTTATGTTATTTCCACTGCTTGAAGTGATTGTTACGACCACGAAGAAACGACGAATCCCAACTACGGATATATAAGAGCCAAAACTGCTAAGGGCATTCCATCCAGCGTAAGCATCTGGATAATCTGGAATGCGACGTGGCATACCCGAAAGCCCTAAGAAATGCATGGGAAAGAGGGTCAGATTAACCCCGAAAAAAGTGATCCAAAAATGGATTTGACCTAACGTTTCAGGGTATGTCCGACCAAAGATTTTACCCACCCAATAGTGAAATCCTGCAAATAAAGCAAAAACGGCTCCCATAGAAAGTACATAATGGAAATGTGCAACCACATAATAAGTATCATGTAGAGCAATGTCTAGCCCAGAATTTGCCGGGACTATTCCAGTGAGTCCTCCTATGGTGAACAAAAAGATGAACCCTACAGCAAATAACATGGGTGTTTTGTATTGTATCGAACCCCCCCACATGGTAGCGATCCAACTAAAGATTTTAATTCCAGTGGGGACAGCTATGATCATGGTAGCTGCGGTGAAGTAGGCACGGGTATCAACGTCTAAGCCCACAGTAAACATATGATGAGCCCAAACAAGAAATCCAAGAACACCTATACTGATCATGGCATAAACCATGCCTAGATACCCGAAGACCGGTTTTCCCGAAAAAGTCGAAACGATATGACTTATGATACCGGATCCAGGCAGAATGGGAATATACACCTCTGGATGACCGAAGAACCGAAAGAGATGCTGGTATAATATGGGGTCTCCCCCTCCTGCGGGATCAGAAAAGGTTGTATTAAAGTTTCGATCGGTTAATAACATTGTAATTGCCCCTGCCAGTACCGGAAGTGATAATAAAAGTGGGAATGCTGTTACTGGAACGGACCACACAAATAGGGGTGATCTATGCATAGTCATTCCAGGTCCACGCATGTTGGAGATAGTTGTTATAAAATTGATAGAACCTAAAATGGATGAAACACCAGATAGATGAAGACTAGAAATTGCTGAATCAACTGCTCCTCCAGAATGGCTGGTAATACCACTTAAGGGCGGATAGACCGTCCACCCAGTGCCGCTACCCACTTCTACTAAGGCTGAGCTTAATAGGAGCAAGAGACTTGGTGGCAACAACCAGAATGAAATATTATTTAATCGTGGAAATGCCATGTCAGGTGCACCTATCAGAATCGGAACAGACCAATTACCAGATCCACCTATCATCGCCGGCATAACCATAAAAAAGATCATTAAAAAAGCGTGAGCCGTTATTAAAACATTATAAAGTTGATGATTCCCACCAAGAATTTGATCGCCGGGTCGTGCTAATTCCATACGAATCAATACTGAGAAGCATGTGCCCATCACTCCAGCAATGGCACCGAAGATGAAATATAGAGTCCCTATATCCTTGTGGTTAGTGGAGAACAGCCATCGGACCGGATTTGTCATAAAATGGAGATTCTTTCGTTTCCTTCCTTATCAGAGAGGGGCCCCTTCTTAGGGAGCGGGGCTTCTTTCTGGAAAAAGGGGGAGTGAGAGGGGAAGGAAGAATGGAAAGAGGGGTGGGGAAGGTCCGGAAAGCCCTCACTTTATTGATGGGAAATTTGGATCCCCTTTTCTTTCCTCTCAACCCCTCCCCCCGGTTCTGGTTCAGGAAAGGGTCAACGCAAGGATCTTACTTCGAAGCAATCTCTGGAGTTTTCCCTTATCCGAACGGGTCTTGCAAGAAAATAGGATTTCATATTGAGCTCCAAATATACGCTATTGGGATAGGATGGTTCCTACTAGCTCTCCCCCCTAAGAACCGCACGTGCGAGTTCCCCCGCATACGGCTCAAGTGGCGAAGGTTTGAAGACGCTCGACCAAAACAAGCAACGGACTGAGCGCGCTAGCTAGAAAGCCGTTGCGCTAACGCGCATCCGTTTTCTTGCTGGGAGAGGAATCCTTCGCGCTTGGTAAGCGCTTCGCTGTAGCCAAGCTTACTGCTAGCCTATCGCCTAGAGCCAAGCTTCGACCGCGACTGCTCGTCGCTTCTGGGCGCCTTATTCCGTCA